AAAATAAATAAATATAAATAAAGTATCGGGCCGTTCGTTCCAAGAATAGAAAATAGATTAGATACAATTGAAAAATAAAGTAAATGATCAAAAATGGAAATGATTTTTCTTTTACTCAAAAACTATTCAACGAGAGTTTTATTTTTGAATGAAGTTACACGACACTTTTCTTATTATTATTTCGTTACTCAAGAGTTGCGTAATGAATCTGTTGATTCCGAATCACGGGATTGATGTCACAGCTGATGAATCAATCTTTTTTTATGACTTTGTCACTCTATTTTTGTTAGTGCCATCCGTTATGACTGATGAATGAATAAAATTCTTTTATTCCATCGGAATGGATTCTATTCTGTCAATTGGTATTTTTTATTATCATTGTATCTCGCAAAAATGAAAACTTAGGTAAGTGCTTTATCAACATATGTTATGTAGAAAAAGAACGTATCTTATTTAGATCTTTCATGCCTACTATAACTAGTTATTTCGGTTTTCTACTGGCTGCTTCAACTATAACTACAGCTCTATTCATTGGTCTGAGCAAGATACGGCTAATTTGAAATTAATTGATTCAGAAAAAGGAATATTTCGTTGAGATTCCGGGCATTCTACGGCTCCTTCTCACATCAATTCCCGATTCTTGGTCATTGAGATTCATGGACGATTCGGATTACTATTTAGTGATAAATCTTATCTCTTTTTCTCTCCTCAAACAAATAAAAATGATTGAAGTTTTTCTATTTGGAATCGTATTAGGTCTAATTCCTATTACTTTGGCAGGATTGTTCGTAACTGCATATTTACAATACAGACGCGGTGATCAGTTGGACCTTTGATTGAGTAACATCTCTTTTGTTGATTGACCTCCTCTGTGGAGGAGGTCAAATTCAGGTTGCAGTTCAACTTAGTTAAGTTATTCTATTGGGATTCGACATAAGAAGAGCAGAATCACGCTCTGTAGGATTTGAACCTACGACATCGGGTTTTGGAGACCCGCGTTCTACCGAACTGAACTAAGAGCGCTTTCTTATGATAGGAGAATAGATACGACTGGTAGGAAAAGGATTCATTTTGTACCCCCCATCTTTGATGCATATAGGATCATAAAATGGAAGATTCTGTCTATTACTATTAATAGATCTTAATCTTAATGAATCCCTCGTTACTTCACTATAAGAGAAGTAATAGGTAGGGATGACAGGATTTGAACCCGTGACATTTTGTACCCAAAACAAACGCGCTACCAAGCTGCGCTACATCCCTTTTTCAATTGTTGTACAGTGTCATTGTACAAAATCCATGTCTTGTTTTCCACATCATTATTTTTCTTCATCTATATCCGGTTTCTATTGCCATTTCTTCTTTTCGGTCTCATATAATAAAAAAAAAAAAAAAAAATAAATAATAATTAGGTACGTACGAAACCTAATGTATAAAAAAATGAATCTTTATGGTTAATACCTAGGAGGAAGGGGTTATCTTCTTCTGTTTTCGGGACAGGAAAATATCATTTAACGCGGATCATTGTACATGTCCATTTTCGTTAGGGATTCCCTATAAAAATACAAGTAATCTTTAACTAGAGCATGCGATCATATATGTATTCCAATAAAGAAGGAGGATTTTCAATGCAAGATATAAAAACATATCTCTCTGTGGCACCTGTGCTAACTACTCTATGGTTTGGGTCTTTAGCAGGTTTATTGATAGAGATCAATCGTTTATTCCCGGATGCCTTGTCATTCCCATTTTTTTAATTCTACTTATTGATATGGGAAGGGATGAAGAAGATTATCGGTACAATAAATTTTATGTGACTAAACCCCCCCCCCTTTTTTTTTTTTTTTCAGCTGTTTGTGGGGTTTGGTAAAACAGAAATGTAAATGTGGGCCTAGTATAGTTTGTTTGAGATCATATAAGATACTTAAATGAAATATTGGGATTAGGAAAAATTCATAGTTAGAAATAATCGTATTACTTATAATTTTATTACTCTATTTATTGCAACGAAATCTTTCATAATTATTGGATTTCGGATTAGCAACTTCTATTGATTTTTCGTTCCTTTAGTCGGTTGGAATCGAAAATATAAGAACAGTTGAGTCGATACAAAATACAAAGGAGGTTCATGGCCAAGGGTAAAGATGCCAGATTAACAGTTATTTTGGAATGTACCGGTTGTGTCCGAAATGGTGTCAATAAGGAATCGCCGGGTATTTCCAGATATATTACTCAAAAAAATCGACACAATACATCGAGTCGATTAGAATTGAGAAAATATTGTCGCTATTGTTATAAGCATACGATTCATGGGGAAATAAAGAAATAGATCGAAGGAACGTGTGTGTGCCACCCTTCCAGCCAAGGAACAGGAAGAAAGAACTTCTATATATAGAAACAAATAAATCCTATTTTGGTCGAATCTAAAATGAATGAAGAAATAGGATCTTCGAAATAAGGAATAAACCATGGATAAATCCAAGCAACTTTTTCGTAAATCCAAGCGATCTTTTCGTAGGCGTTTGCCCCCAATTGGATCGGGGGATCGAATTGATTATAGAAACATGAGTTTAATCAGTCGATTTATTAGTGAACAGGGAAAAATATTATCTAGACGAGTCAATAGATTGACCTTGAAACAACAACGATTAATTACTATTGCTATAAAACAAGCCCGTATTTTATCTTCGTTACCTTTTCTTAATAACGAGAAACAATTTGAAAGAACCGAGTCAATACCTAGACCTACCGGTCCTAGAAGCAGAAATAAATAGACATACTCCTCAATTGAATTAAAACTCCAATCGAAATTCCAAATAAGATTGATGTTTTGTTCACAAAAAGCTTCAAATCCAGATTGGATTCTTGCGTCGTAAGTAAGAAACAGAGAATGGGGAAGGGGAAATCCTTTTTTTTTTTTTTCTTGAAACGTATTCGTTCATTCCTATTACTTACCTTAATGAATTTCTACTCTATCCTCCCGGAGGACATTCTCCGGGGAACTCCCTTTCAATCATTTCTGTAGATCCCCTCCAATCTCTTTTATTTGATGATCTCATTGGAAATTATGTGAAGACAATTCTTATTTAATATAGCTATTTGTGCAAGTATTTTACGATTAAGAAGCAACTGCCTCTTATACAGATTGTGCATTAATCGACTATAACTATAGCATACCCCATTCTCACGAGTTACCGCATTTATCCGAGTGATCCACAAACGACGAAAATATCTCTTTTGCTTGCCTCTATCTCGATGAGCAGAAACCAAAGCTCTCATTTTCTGTTGAGTGGCAGCTCGAGTAAGTCTTGAATGAGCCCCTCGAAAGGTTGCTGCAAATAAACGAATTTTTGTTCGACGTCTCCGAGCTATATATCCTCGCCTAACTCTGGTCATTGAATCAAATTAATCTTTAATGAATAACTAATGGATTTCTGTTCTTTCAGTCATTCTTTTCACCTCCCCCGTCCGATTAATAACAAAACGGATCCTTCCTATATATATAATATAAATTCCAATGGCTTTTGCTACTATGACCTTCCCAACCGCGATTTTCATTTCTTACGGGCATTTCACCTCGAGATAAGAAATTCTATCTCTACTAGATAGAAAATAAATAGCGGGTTCCATCGTTTCTATGGTTACTTCTTAAACGGTGAGGTCCTCTCTATACACCGGAGCCTCTTCCGTTCCGCATTTAATCAATTATTAGTAACTTGTACAGTTCACACTCTTTGGCTCTACCCATGAATCATCCAGTAATAGGTCTTTTCACAACGAGAACTATCCATACAGTGACGGCATTTAATTATGAAAGTTGGCTAGGTAGCTGACCCTCTTAGTCCGTTCTTGCAAGAGTAAGAGCAGTTTTTTTCTGCTTCTTAAATAGAATTTTCCCCGCTTAATGAATAACTTTTGCTACCGATGGGGAATTTCTTCTCACCTCAAATCGAGGTGATTGGATTTGCACCAATGGAAACCATAAATTAATACCCAATAGAAGTATATGATAGATCTTTATTTTTAGATAGCGAATTGTCTTTCTCTTTCTATTTCTGTATGCCATATTAATCTTTTTCTCCTCCACATCCACATAGTGGTGGGTCTGATCATTGACATTGATATCAACGAGTCGCACATACACCCTAGTACATGTTCCTCGACGCTGAGGACATCCTCGAAGAGCGGGGGATTTTGTGACATTTCGGATCGGCTGTCTTGTGTTTCTAATAAGTTGTTTAATAGTTGGCATGTTGAATCATATATATATATAATGGTCTGGTTTAGATCGATCCTAACCTGATGATTCTGAATCACTTTCATTACATTTAGTTGGATAAAATATTCAATATCAGATATCTAATCTCTCGGAACGCGATCGATTCGTTTTGGAAATGCGACAATGGCAATCAAATATCGAATCGATCGCGTTCCGAGAGATTAGACGAATTAGGTTTGGAATGGATTTACACTAAATCTCCCATATTTTCGTCCCCTACAAGATCAACAATACCATGAGCTTGGGCTTCTGTTGCTGACAGAAAAACATCCCTTTCCATATCTTCGGATACAACCCATAATGGTTTACCGGTTCTTTGTACGTAAACTCTTGTGAGGGTTTCGCGAAGTTTCAATAGTTCTTCCGCTTCCAGGACAAATTCCCCTGCTTGTGCCTCATAAAAAGAACTGGCAGGTTGGTGGATCATAACCCTGATCATATAACATCATGAATGGTTTTTCTATCTCACATGATCGGGCTAAAAGAAGGGATAAAGAAGAAAAAGATAGAAGTGAACAACCGTACAGGCACCTTTTGTGCATACGGCTCTGCGATGGAATTTACTTTTCCCTTCCTTCCATCGAAAAAGAGATAAATCGAATCCACCTGACCCGGATCGTTGAATGATCCATTTACCAACCTTCCTTTTGTTTCGTAGGCTCCAAAAATACTATGATGGTTCTGTTGCTTTATATATTTATCTCATCTGTGATTCAGCAATCCCAAAGTTTCTTTCTGATCTGATCAACCAAAAATAAGTAAAAAATGCTCTTTTTTTTTTTTCGTACTCTTTCTTTCATTTTCATAACAGAAATATCGGAAAGAGGCTTCTGGTGTGGAAGCAAAAAGGTTTGTGACGCTAGAATGGATCTCTCATACATAAGATAAAGTCGGAAATAACCTTTGTTTCATACTACTATCTCGATACAGAATTTCATGTTTTGAAAAAACAATAATGGTTTGTTCATATCGAACTCGACGTGCCATGCTATTATTACTTATAATTTCTATTGGATATGGCGAAGGCATAGTCTTCTTTTTCTCAAATAAAAAAACTCATTGGCGCCAAGCGTGAGGGAATGCTAGACGTTTGGTAATTTCTCCTCCGACAAGAATGAAAGATCCCATTGAAGCAGCTAATCCCATGCATATTGTATGTACATCGGGTGGCACAAATTGCATAGTGTCATAAAGACCTATTCCCGGAATTACCCATCCGCCGGGAGAATTTATAAACAAAAAAAAATCCCTGGTCTTATCCTCTATACTGAGATATACCATGAGACCGACGAGTTGATTCGAGATTTCGCTATCAAGCTCTTGGCCTAAAAAAAGTAATCTTTCTCGATGAAGTCGGTTGATTAAGACAAAATTGTATTCCCTAAGAACCGTACATGCACCTTTGTATGCATACGGTTCAAAAAATCGAGAAAAAGGATCAATGTATCGATTCTAGCCCTAATTTTTTTGATTGTTTTTTTTTTTTTTTTTTTTTTAATATGAAACCCGAGCTTTGGCTCCCTTTTCTATAAAAATATATAAAAAGTCATTGAACTTTTTGAATTAACCTCTCGTTGATGGTATTGTTTCATAGAGATTCAAATCACGATGTAATTTTCTTGTTCCCGAAAAGGCCTCTTCAATTCTTTTCTTTCAATTCTTTTCTTTTAGGTTCATGTTCTACTCCGGGAAAAGATCTGTTCGAATTTGATTTGCACATATAGGACAAATGACCCCACCAGTACCACTTCCTTTTGTTATTGCTTTTTTTTTTTCAATTCATTTCATACCTTCCGACAAAATATTCGATGTATTCATCATATTACTTCATTGGTTGGCAGTTTGAGATCACTACTATGATATTTATAAATAGGATCATATAAATATTTATTACAAATTTGGTATTTTATGAACGAAGCCTGAATACTTTATTTTATTGGCCTGAGAAACCATAAATTATTATAATTGAGAATATTGGTCCTCCAAAAAAGTCGATCTAATTACATTTCACGCTCCGAGTTATTGATAGTTCAATTAATCTTTCTTGGGCGAAACAGAGGATATCTCGATCAGAGCAGAGGAGAGAACGGGGAAATTCCATAGGACCAAATATGTCTGACAAGTCGCACTATATGTCAACCCAAGCTGCATCTTCCTCTCCAGGACTCCGAAAAGGTACTTTTGGAACACCAATGGGCATTAAATTGATCAAGAATTAGTACTTTGCATAACTGCATCACTTTGATGTGGAAACATAACCAATGGGCTTTTGTATTCATAATATTGCCATTTAGTCTATTTTCTCCATAGATTGCAAGGTTCATCGAGGATGACGAAATTTAGAAAGAAAAACACTATGAATGCATCGTTCGAACGCTGAACAAAGATCTATGCATTCGCTCACGAAAATGGGACCAATCCCCATTGCGTATTGGTACTTATCGAGTATAGAATAGATCTGCTTCTCTTTGTTCCTATGAACGGAATTGTTCCATTATTATTACCAACAAAAAAGAATAAATATTAACCCTTGCTCATAAATAATCTATTGAAAGGGGTGGGGTCCATAGGATGGATGGTCTTTTCGAATGCGATAAAGTTACATAGTGTCTATTTATCTTTGATAAAAAGGGGTATTTCCATGGGTTTGCCTTGGTATCGTGTTCATACCGTCGTATTGAATGATCCCGGTCGGTTGCTTTCTGTCCACATAATGCATACAGCTCTAGTTGCTGGTTGGGCCGGGTCAATGGCTCTATACGAATTAGCGGTTTTTGATCCCTCTGACCCCGTTCTTGATCCAATGTGGAGACAAGGTATGTTCGTTATACCCTTCATGACTCGTTTAGGAATAACCAATTCGTGGGGTGGTTGGAGTATCACAGGAGGAACTATAACGAATCCGGGTATTTGGAGTTACGAAGGTGTGGCAGGGGCACATATTGTGTTTTCTGGCTTGTGCTTTTTAGCAGCTATTTGGCATTGGGTATATTGGGACTTAGAAATATTCTGTGATGAACGTACGGGAAAACCCTCTTTGGATTTGCCCAAAATCTTTGGAATTCATTTATTTCTCTCAGGAGTGGCTTGCTTTGGCTTTGGCGCATTTCATGTAACAGGCTTGTATGGTCCTGGAATATGGGTGTCTGATCCTTATGGACTAACCGGAAAAGTACAACCCGTAAATCCAGCTTGGGGCGCGGAAGGTTTTGATCCTTTTGTTCCGGGCGGAATAGCCTCTCATCATATTGCAGCGGGGACTTTGGGCATACTGGCAGGCCTATTCCACCTTAGTGTCCGTCCACCCCAGCGTCTATACAAAGGATTACGTATGGGCAATATTGAAACTGTACTTTCGAGTAGTATCGCTGCTGTGTTTTTTGCAGCTTTCGTAGTTGCGGGAACTATGTGGTATGGTTCAGCAACTACCCCCATCGAATTATTTGGTCCGACGCGTTACCAGTGGGATCAAGGATACTTCCAGCAAGAAATATATCGAAGAGTTGGTGCTGGACTAGCCGAAAATCTGAGTTTATCAGAAGTTTGGTCTAAAATTCCTGAAAAATTAGCTTTTTATGATTACATCGGTAATAATCCGGCAAAGGGTGGATTATTTAGAGCAGGCTCAATGGACAACGGAGATGGAATAGCCGTTGGATGGTTAGGACACCCCGTCTTTCGAGATAAGGAAGGGCGTGAACTTTTTGTACGCCGTATGCCTACTTTTTTTGAAACATTTCCGGTAGTTTTGGTAGATGGAGACGGAATTGTGCGAGCCGATGTTCCTTTTCGAAGGGCAGAATCCAAATATAGTGTCGAACAAGTAGGCGTAACTGTTGAGTTCTATGGTGGCGAACTCAATGGAGTCAGTTATAGCGATCCTGCTACTGTTAAAAAATATGCTAGACGTGCCCAATTAGGTGAAATTTTTGAATTAGATCGCGCTACTTTAAAATCCGATGGTGTTTTTCGTAGCAGTCCGAGGGGTTGGTTCACTTTTGGACATGCTTCGTTTGCTTTACTCTTCTTTTTCGGGCACATTTGGCATGGAGCTAGAACCTTGTTCAGAGATGTTTTTGCTGGTATTGATCCAGATTTGGATGCTCAAGTGGAATTCGGGGCATTCCAAAAAATTGGAGATCCAACTACAAGGCGACAAGCAGTTTGATACAACATTGCGCCGGTCTCTTTCGCTTCTATTTTTTGTTATTTGATATGGCGTTACCGGGTAAATCTTGACTTGAATCACTGCCTTTTTATTTTACTCTTGCCCTTTCTTTATCTGGTAAATGATCCCAAATGAATAGGTGTGGAAGCTATGATTGTAAACCACGATGGAATCTATGGAAGCATTGGTTTATACATTCCTGTTAGTCTCGACTCTAGGGATAATTTTTTTCGCTATCTTCTTTCGAGAACCGCCAAAGGTTCCTACTAAAAAGATGAAATGATTTTTCATAATCTCAATTGAAATAATGAACCTCCCACAATGGGAGGTTCATTATTTCAACTAGTCTCCGTGTTCCTCGAATGGATCTCTTAGTTGTTGAGAGGGTTGCCCAAAAGCGGTATATAAGGCATACCCAGTAAAGCTTACAAGTAAACCAGATATGAAGATGGCGACTAAGGTTGCTGTTTCCATAATTAGAAAATTTCAAGACTCCGATGGATTTACGATAAGATCGTTTATTTACAACTACAGCGGAATGGTATACAAAGTCAACAGATCTCAACCAACGAATGCAATAGGATTTATGGCTACACAAACCGTTGAGAGTAGTTCTAGATCTGGGCCAAGACGAACAATTGTAGGGGATTTATTGAAACCATTGAATTCAGAATATGGTAAAGTAGCCCCGGGATGGGGAACTACTCCTTTTATGGGAGTCGCGATGGCCCTATTTGCGATATTCCTATGTATTATTTTGGAGATTTATAATTCTTCCGTTTTACTGGATGGAGTTTCACCGAATTAGGTCTATAAGAGCTATGAAGTCTTAGCTTTTGAATAAAAAAAAAATCACTTAGAATTCAGATTTTTAGTTCATTCTGGTAGTTCGACCGTGTAATTCCTTTGTTTCGGTATTTCCGGAATATGAGTGTGTGACTTGTTATAATTGATCTTATTGATAGTACAGAGAATGGATCTGTCATCTCGATAGAGATGATTCTATCTCGTCGGATATTCATTCTAGTATCTGGAGCACGGAATATATAGAATAGATCAAGAAATATTTGAACTATGATTCATACCTACTGTTCAAACCTCGCGACCGGACTCAAAAAAAAAAAAAAATTATCCAAGGGATCTTTTGAAAATCAAACGATTTTTCTTCCTTCAGAATTGTGCTTATTTATTTTGGCTGAAGGACAGTCGTTTTTTATTTGGATTTTGAGTCATTACATCCATTCATCAAATAGGTGATAATCAAAGGGTTCTTACTCAGAGAACCTTTGGGCTTAGCTTGGAATTTTTCGAATCATCGTGGTTATAGTATGAATCTGAGGTTACAATCGATTCGTGGGGTCTGAACAAGAGAATTCCTATTAATCAATATGTAAATCTGCATTACGCACAAACAAAAAAAAATCCAATAAATAGGAAAATAGAAGATTCAAGAGGCCTGTAACGCGATCAACATAAAGAAAGGCGGATGAGCTAACTTGATATTTTGGCATTATCATCTCAAAGAAGAGATTCCGGATATTGGTTACTTGTTCGGATCTTCACAGGGAAGGGAAGATTGAACCAAGTGGCTAAGAGGTTTCAAACTTTCTATTCTATATCCGTTGAAACCACTATTTGGTTGGTTCCGCTTGAGCCGTACGAGATGAAATTCTCATATCCGGTTCTTAGAGGGGGAAGTCTTCTCGGTTTACCTATCTCAATAAAGTATATGATTGGTTCGAGGAACGTCTCGAGATTCAGGCGATTGCAGATGATATAACTAGTAAATATGTTCCTCCTCATGTCAACATATTTTATTGTCTAGGAGGGATCACACTTACTTGTTTTTTAGTACAAGTAGCTACGGGCTTTGCTATGACTTTTTACTATCGTCCAACTGTTACAGATGCTTTTGCATCTGTTCAATATATAATGACTGAGGTCAACTTTGGTTGGTTAATACGATCAGTTCATCGATGGTCAGCAAGTATGATGGTACTAATGATGATCCTGCACGTATTTCGTGTGTATCTTACAGGTGGATTTAAAAAACCCCGTGAATTGACTTGGGTTACGGGTGTGGTTCTGGGTGTATTGACTGCATCTTTTGGTGTAACTGGTTATTCTTTACCTTGGGACCAAATCGGTTATTGGGCAGTCAAAATTGTTACAGGCGTACCTGACGCTATTCCTGTAATAGGATCTCCTTTGGTAGAGTTATTACGTGGAAGTGCTAGTGTGGGTCAATCCACTTTGACTCGTTTTTATAGTTTACACACTTTTGTCTTACCTCTTCTTACTGCCGTATTTATGTTAATGCACTTCCCAATGATACGTAAGCAAGGGATTTCAGGTCCTTTATAGAGCATACAGATCTTAGATATTTGTAATCGATCATATATTATTTGGGGGAGGAACAATAGTATTTCATTGCTACAAATATGAATTATTAAAAATAATAAGACATGTTATTTGGATATTTCTATTCAACTACGAAGTATTCTTTCTTTAATACGAATAGTTTGAAGTGAATTCTCCGAAGAGAAGATGGATTATGGGAGTGTGTGACTTGAACTATTGATTGGGCCGTGCAGATATATAATTTTATCCGCCACATTGGAATTCCGAACCCAATGTGTCTCCGTATCCAACCACCGCATAATTCCCCCCGCGGAGCATAGCATAGGCCGGTTCGCTTGAGGAGAATCTTTTCTATGATCATACCTGAATCATGTGATGCATGAACAGGCTCCGTAAGATCCCGTAGAATAAGTGATATGGAATGATCCAGATTATGTTCTATCTATTCCACATACTTAATAGTAGGGAAATGCATTCATTTCTTCTGCATTAATCCCGCCGATCTATGATACTATCGGAGTGAAACAAGGGATCTAAGGAAGAGCAGAGGCTAGACTTTGTTAGTACCAAGTAAATCCTTTGTATGTAATAAGATTCGAAATAGTGTGGGGATAAGCACAAATTACAAGACATGAGACGATCCAAAAAGCACTTGATCACGATCAAGTTTGTAAGCCTACTTGGGTATTGAGCATTTACCTGTAAGAACGGAATGCCTTTCAATGCATGGTTCCAGCTTTGGAAAACAGAATCCGGTAAATCTTTTCTTACATAGAATCATTGTATATGTGTAGATAGGGCCAAATATATATTTTCTAGGGATCCATTTCTTGCATTCCTTTGATTCTTGCTCGAGCCGGATGATGAAAAATTATCATGTCCGGTTCCGTAGGGGGATGGATTTATAAGAATTCACCTATCCCAATAACAAAGAAACCTGACTTGAATGATCCTGTATTAAGAGCTAAGTTGGCTAAAGGGATGGGCCATAATTATTATGGAGAACCCGCGTGGCCCAACGACCTTTTATATATCTTTCCAGTAGTAATTTTAGGTACTATTGCGTGTAATGTGGGCCTAGCGATTCTAGAACCATCAATGATTGGTGAACCGGCGGATCCATTTGCAACTCCTTTGGAAATATTACCCGAATGGTACTTTTTTCCCGTATTTCAAATACTCCGTACAGTTCCCAATAAGTTACTGGGTGTTCTTTTAATGGCTTCAGTACCGCTGGGATTATTTACAGTACCCTTTTTGGAGAATGTTAATAAATTCCAAAATCCCTTTCGTCGTCCAGTAGCTACAACAGTCTTTTTGATCGGTACTGCAGTAGCCCTTTGGTTAGGTATTGGAGCCGCATTACCTATTGATAAATCCCTAACTTTAGGTCTTTTTTAAATCGATTGAACCGGTAAATACTACAACATATGTATCTAGGGAATGGAATAGTCGCTTCAAAGCGAATCCTCCCTAGATACATTTCTCAAATTTTATTAGGTATTCAATCCGAATATATATATGGATTGTGCTGAAGATTCAAAACGAATTTTATTCTGTCCTTGTATTTAAAACTTATTCTTAGGTAAATCAATTGCGAAATGCTTCCGTAGAGTGTCCAATATCTGTTTTCCATCTTCTATTCGAAAATATTCAATTTTCATAAGATCTTCTTGACTGTTACTCAAAAGGTCCAATAATGTATGTATATTGGACCTTTTGAGACAATTATAGGTCCTGGGAGGCAATTCTGATTGGTCAATAAAAATACATTTCAATGCAATTTCTTTTTTGTTTTTCTTTAGATTAGCCAATCTATCAGGAAAGGTAAAAGGGGGTACAGTAAACCTGTTTTGATTTTCCTCGAAATTAATGTCCTTTTCCTCTGCATGTAGAAAAGGAATAAATAAATCAATCAAATTACGGGAAGCTTCGTGAAGTGCTTCTTTAGGAGTTAAACTTCCATCTGTCCATATTTCGAGGAAAAGTATCTCTTGTTTCTGATTACCGTTTCCATAAGAATGAATACTATGATTCGCATTTCGAACGGGCATGGATACAGCATCTATCGGATAACTTCCATCTTGAGAGTTTTTTGTGGTTTTCATACGATATCCGCGATCCCTCTGGATTTGTAATCCAATACACAAATCGATCGGTTCCGTCAGGCTAGCTATATGTTGTGTAGTATCAACTACTTCTACGGAAGGTGGTGAGATGATGTCTTGAGCAGTTACGCATCTAGGACCTCTGACGCAAATAGATGCGTCTCGAGTTCCATAAAGATTACTTCTCAATACAATTTCTTTCAAATTCATTAAAATTTCATGTACTGATTCTTCAATGCCCGCTATCGTAGAATATTCATGTGGTACCTTCTCAGATTTTGCACGTGCGATACATGTTCCTTCTATTTCTCCAAGTAAAGCCCTTCGCATGGCGATACCTATAGTATCGGCTTGTCCTTTCAGAAGTGGGGACAGAATGAAACGACCATAATAAAGGCGCTTACTGTCTGCTCTTGATTCAACACACTTCCACTGTAGTGCCCGAGTGGATCCTACTACTTCCTCTCGAACCATACTAATATTTTGATTTGATCAGATCATTGAATCATTTATTTCTCTTAAAATCTATTCAATTATAATTTCTACACACGTCTTTTTTTAGGAGGTCTACATCCATTATGTGGCATAGGGGTCACGTCACGTACGAAATTTAATAATATGCCGCTTCTACGAATGGCTCGTAATGCTGCGTCTCTTCCGAGCCCAGGACCTTTTATCATAACTTCTGCTCGTTGCATACCCTGATCTACTACTGTACGAATAACATTTCCCGCTGCGGTTTGAGCCGCAAACGGCGTCCCTCTTCTTGTGCCTTTGAATCCACAAGTACCGGCGGAGGACCAAGAAACTACTCGACCCCGAACATCTGTAACAGTCACAATGGTATTGTTGAAACTTGCCTGAACATGAATAATTCCTTTTGGTATTCTACGTCCAGTCTTACGTAAACCAATACGTCCATTCCTACGTGAACCGATTCTTGGTATAGTTTTTGTCATATTTTATCATCTCAGAGATCTGAGTCAGAGATAGAGATAGAGATATACGGAGATATCCATTTTGTGTTAAAAAGCTTTTTTTTTTTTTTTTATCCTTTACTTTAGGAAGTCCATCTTTTTTTTATAAAAAGATTACCCCTGTCTTTGTTTATGTTTCGGATTATAACAAATAACTATAATTCGTCCCCGCCTACGGATTAGTCGACATTTTTCGCAAATTTTACGAACAGAGGCTCTTATTTTCATATTTCTAATTCCTTACCTTAATTCTGAATCTACTCTTTGGAAGAAAATAAGTTTCTTTCATTTTTAAACCGCGAGTTGTATCCCCATGAAAAGAATAGTTAAAAACCATTTATTTACTCGTTCGAATCTTTATTGCGAATTCTATAAATTATGCGTCCTCTGGTTGAATCATAACGACTTACTTCGATTTTGACTCTATCTCCCGGTAGTATCCGTATAGAACTGCGTCGGATCCTTCCAGAAATATAACCTAGAACCAGATCTTCATTATCTAAACGCACCCAAAACATACCATTAGGAAGTGATTCAGTAATTAAACCTTCATGAATCAATTTTTGTTCTTTCATTACAGGTAACCCCCTTTAAGTCTCCACTAATGTAGGAGTAGTGCTATTATACATACAACCCGCTTTCCTCTCTTTTTCACAAAAAAATACTAGGAAGTTGCGGATCAAATTCGGATACCAGAGGAGAAGAATCAACATATATAACATAACATTTCTCCTCCAATTCCCTGTAGTCGAGCCTCCCGATCTGTCATTATACCTCTAGAAGTAGAAACAATTACAATCCCTATTCCGCCTAAAATCTTGGGAATTCCTTGATAGTTGGAATAGATTCGTAAACCAGGTCGGCTGATACGCTTTAAAATAGTTCTATATATCCCTTTCCTAGTCCTTCTATGTCGCAGGGTTAAAACCAAGAAATCTTTATTACTTTCCCGATGTTTTCTAACGTTTTCAATAAAACCTTCTCGCAGAAGTATTTTAACAACGTTTTCGGTAAGATTCGTAGATGCTATTCGAACTGTCCCCTTTTTAGCCATTTGAGCATTTCTTATAGAAGTTATTATATCGGCAATAGTGTCCTTACCCATGACGAACTATAATTATAGGTACTCCAAATTTTGATATAATCAGCGTGTTAGGTTTTTCATTATTTTTCTTATTTTTTTTTTTTTTTTATGAATTAGTAAAGTAAAGATATATGCGTGAGACACAATCTACTAATTGATCTATATCAGATATCCTAGTGTAGCATCATCTACCACTATTTATAATACCTCAGGAGCTAGGGAAACTATTTTAGTGAAATTCAAATGTCTCAATTCCCGAGCGATCGCACCAAAAACTCGAGTTCCTTTTGGATTCCCTTCTTGATCAATGACAACTGCTGCATTGTCATCATATCGTATTATCATACCGTTGTCACGTTTGAGTTCTTTACATGTACGTACAATTACAGCTCTGACCACTTCTGATCTTTCTAGAGACATATTGGGTACTGCTTCTTTGATTACAGCAACAATAACGTCACCAATATGAGCATATCGGTGATTACTGGTTCCTATGATTCGAATACACATCAATTCTCGAGCCCCGCTGTTATCCGCTACATTTAAAAGGGTCTGAGGTTGAATCATATCATTTTTGTTTTTAATCTGCTCTTTCAATGCAAGGGTGAAGGAAAAAAAGAAATATTGTCCGTCTGGAAATAAATAAATAAAACTTCGTTTGTATTTTGAATCCTAAATAAATACCCTTTATCTTTGTTTCCACACTCCTTATCTATCCCGCAATAATAAATTGCGTTCTTATAGGCATTTTGGACGCGGCTATTGAAATAGCCGCTCTGGCTACAGTTTCTGATACTCCACCCATCTCATAAAGTATTCGACCCGGTTTAACAACGGATACCCAGTATTCGGGGGATCCCTTCCCCGAACCCATACGTGTTTCCGCGGGTCTTATTGTAACGGGTTTGTCTGGAAATATACGTACCCAGATTTTTCCACCACGACGTGCATATCGTGTCATTGCCCTTCGCCCCGCTTCTATTTGTCTAGATGTGATCCAAGATGGTTCAAGTGCCTGAAGAGCGTATCTTCCGAAACAAATATGACTACCTCGATAAGACATTCCCTTCATTCTTCCTCTATGTTGTTTACGGAATCTGGTTCTTTTGGGGTTATAGTTGATGGTTATTTCTCAATTCCATCTCTACTGCAGAACCGGACATGAGAGTTTCTTCTCATCCAGCTCCTCGCGAATGAATATGAATTCAAAAATATTACAGATACAGGTGTATTTAATGAATAATACAAAAAAGCGTGGTATTTGTTGATATTTAATCTGTTATGTAGGAAGCTGTATATACAAGATCTAGATATAGATTTTTATTTCTCATTATTTAACTTCGTTCTATTTAATTTATTATGGATAATGTTTTTTTTTTTTTTTTTTTACTTTAATGCCCAAAATATTGAATTCAATAAGGCTTTCGCGGGCGAATATTGACTCTTTCCTGCTTCACTCGTAGCGTATGTATGACCTCTACGAATAAATCAATCGGTTCCTATCCTAGTTCGTTCCGCCATCCCACCTAATGAATCATTAGAATTCGTTTTCATTCAATAGAATCTTATGCAGTCACAGGTTCCATCGTTCCTATAGCTTCTCTATTCATGGCTAGGCCTGAACTCTGCAATGGAGCTCCCAACTAAGTTCCCGAGTCAATCTTCTCAGTCTCTATTGACTTGTGGGGCTCTTTATTATTTGTATTTTTCCTATGGGTATTGAATTGATGCGTTATCACATTGCCTTTTAGGAGGTGATTCATAGACCATACATATTAGAATCATATATCATTGAGATTCTCCTTCTCTCTTTCTCTCACCCTTTCATTTATCCACATACCCATTTTTTCATAACCCATGATAAGATTGATTTTTCTTTTAGGGAAATAAATAGTATTTCAGTTGCTATAACTATATGATTGATACATCATATAGCAACTCTTCTTTTGTATCTCGATAACACGAAGCAATAAGTTGGTTATTAGTTCTATAGTTATTGGTTCATAATGGTCCGGTCCATTTTTTGAATCCTAATAAATCTAAAGAAAAATTAACGAGTCACACACTAAGCATAGCACTTCTACCAAATGAAATGGTTAATCGAATTTTTATTCAACCCTATAGAATTAGAATTGCTCGTTTTTAGTTAAAAAAAAAAAAAGCGAAAAATAATGAAAGAAACAGTTTTCCATTTTTTGTTCTATCTCCGGATAGAACGGCAAGTCGTGTAAAGGACCATTATTCCTCGCCTACAAATATCCAAATTTTTATGCCTAATACCCCATAGATAGTTTGAACTTTATGGAAACAATGATCAATTTTAGCTCGAATGGTTTGTAGGGGAACCCTACCTTCTCTTATCCATTCGACACGTGCAATTTCTTTTCCATCGATACGTCCTGCGATTTGAATTTGAATTCCTTTTGTATCTGCTTGTTCAGTCAATTCAATAGCTTTTTTCATTGCTTTTCGAAACGAAACTCTATTTTTTAGTTGTAAAGCTATGTATTCAGCAAGAATATC